TAATGTAGCAGGAGAATCCGCCATTTCAGCTACCACAATAGTATATTCCATTGCCCCTCTTTCCTGTAAGATACTTACTAAATGCGCCACAGAAGAGGCTTTTTGCCCAATAGCTACATAAACACATATTACATTTTGACCTTGTTGATTTAGAATCGTATCCGTGGCTACTGCTGTTTTACCAGTCTGTCTATCTCCAATAATTAATTCTCGTTGACCACGTCCTATAGGGATCATTGAATCAATAGCAATAAGCCCAGTTTGTAAAGGTTCATATATGGAACGTCGGGAAATAATACCAGGAGCGGGAGATTCAATTAATCGAGATTCAGAAGCTGAAATTTCACCTCGACCATCAATAGGTTTAGCTAGAGCATTTACAACACGACCCAAATAAGACTCACTTACTGGTATCTGAGCAATTCTTCCTCTTGCTTTTACAGAACTTCCTTCTTGTATCATCAAACCATCACCCATTAATACAACACCAACACTTTTTAACTCCAAATTAAGAGCAATACCGGTTGTACCTTCTTCAAATTCGACTAATTCACCCGCCATTACTTCGTCAAGGCCGTGAATACGAGCAATACCATCACCTACTTGAAGTACGGTACCAGTATTTAAAATTTTGACTTCTCTATTATATTGTTCAATACGTTCACGGATAATATTACTAATTTCGTCGGCTCTAATGGTTACCATGAGTTTTTCTTAATTTTTTTGAAAAGCAAAAAAATGCTTACAGTCGATTAATAAATAAAGTGGAAATACTAATCAATTATTTCTTTTATCGCTGTTCCCAACATCTCAATATTTATACTAATGGTACGTAAATGTAATTCTGTGGTAAAACAACTATTAAAAGTCCCTAGAACTCCTTGTAAGGCTTGTTGGAAAACCTGTTGTTGGATCCGATCAATTGTCCTTTGCCGTTTAAACTTTATTGTTTCATTTTTGAAATTTTCTAATTGTTTCAAAGTCTTATAAGTTAAATTAACCAAATTCAAATTTTCTCGCTTTATCTCATAGTATCCATTCACTCGAAACTTATCTGCTTCCACTTCCCGTAAGCAGGCTTTGGCTTTTTCCAGCTCTTCTATGGCCTCTATACGCAATTCTTCCAAATTTATAATAGTATTCAATATCCTCCCTTTTCGATTATCTAATAAATCACTTAATGAAAGTAGATTATCTTTCCGTTTAAAACTTTTTAAAATCCCTTCCCGAACCAAACATGAATCTTTCAATTCATTTGGCTCTCACACTCAATCACTTAGAGTAAATTGTTGTTTTTTACAAATGTAATGAGCCTATCCTTTCTTATTTATTAAAAAATTATCTAATGCAAAACTAAAACAATTGGAGGACTCTTCTGACAAAATAAAATATGTAATTGTCAGCAAAGTTGTTTCTTTTTTTCTTCAGTTCAAATCTAAAAAATTTTTCTTACTTATACATTAAGGCATAGGCCATCTATTCTGCATTGAATAAAAAGAGTAAAATTCCTGTTTTTATAATAAGTGGTTCAAATCCTTTTATCGAGATGAGTGTTATATATCGATAAAATATTTATTTTTTAACCATCTCTATATTAACATAGTGGTAGAAAGAATACCATGCTGCATCTAGACTTCAAACAGTTTGCTTTAACCATCTTAACAGCTCCTTAGTATTGGTTGCTAGAGAATCAAAATTTATTTTCCAATTAATCACGAAATGTTATGGTTCTCACATATTATTTTAATTTCTTAATAAAAAAAAGTAATTCGTGGTATCGTGCACCTTTCTTTCCTAGTTATAATTGAAATAGGTGCAACTGGTTGGATCCAGCCTATATCTTGAAATAAACAACTCACACACACTCCCCATCCAAAAAAGATCAATACACCAATCACTACACTTAGATTTATTGGATTTGTTACTAAAATATTGGTATTAAATCTAAAACTCCCGGATAATTTGTGGCCAAAAGAAATAAAAAAATAGGTTACATTTTTCATATAAGCCCCTCTTAACTAAAAAATAAACCAGAATTTTTTTATTTTTTTATATCACCTTTCCTATCTTATTTATTCATTTTTTCATCAATAAAAAAAAAGTTAGTTATTTAATTTATTTATAAAATAGGAACTACTACTTGATTTTTGCAACACCTAATAAAAAAATAAAAAAGAATGAAAGAAAGTAGGTATACTAATTCCTCATCTATCTGCAAATAAGCCCTTCTTATTTTATCAACAGAAAAATTTTAGTAGAGAAAATCTTTATCTAAAGAAATATAAAATAAAATAATAAAACTATGTGTTTTTTTCCAAGATTAAACAAAGGGATTCGCAAATAAAAGTGCTAATGCTACAACCAACCCATAAATTGTTAAAGCTTCCATAAAAGCTAGACTAAGCAATAGAGTACTTCGTATCTTTCCTTCTGCCTCGGGCTGTCTTGCGATACCCTCTAAGGCTTGACCCGCGGCAGTTCCTTGACCAATTCCAGGTCCAATCGAAGAAAGTCCTACAGCCAATCCAGCGGCAATAACGGAAGCAGCAGAAATCAACGGATTCATGATAAATTCCTCCTAACAACAAAAAGAAATGGTTAATGATACAATCCAAAAATTATAACTTAAATATTCCACCGATATGATTCATTTAGCCGAAGTAACTGAGAATTTTAAATTTAAGTAAGAATAGTGTTGAATAATCCAAAGTTAATTCATCAAATTTTTATTCTTACGTTTGTTCCTATATTATATCTATATTATATAGAATATTTCTATTCCTTAAATAATCTAAGACGCACATACATTGCTTTATGCTAAGCTAAAAAAATTATTTCAATGATAGCCCTCCATAGATTCGCCTATATAAGTCGCAGTTAAGCTTGCAAAAATAAAAGCTTGAATACCACTTGTAAATAATCCAAATAAGATGGCTGGGATGGGAACTATCAGAGGTACTAAAGAAAGAAGAACAGCAATTACTAATTCATCCGCCAATATATTTCCGAAAAGTCTAAAACTAAGGGATAAGGGCTTTGTTAAATCCTCTAATATGTTAATGGGTAAAAGAATCGGGGTTGGTTTAATATATTTCTCGAAATAACTTAATCCCTTTTTGTTAAGACCTGCATAGAAATATGTCACCGACGTGAGTAAAGCCAAAGCAACATTAGTATTTATATCATTCGTGGGTGCGGCTAACTCTCCATGCGGTAATTCTATGATTTTCCAAGGTAAAATAGCTCCTGACCAATTAGAAAGAAAAATAAATAGAAACATAGTTCCAATAAAAGGAACCCAGGAGCCATATTCTTCTCCAATTTGAGTTTTACTCACATCTCGAATGAATTCAAGAATATATTCGAAGAAATTTTGACCACTAGTCGGAATGGTTTGCGGGTTACGAACATATATAGTAGCTGAACCTAATAAGATAGCCATTACAACCCAAGAGGTAATAAGTACTTGGCCGTGGACTTGGATACAACCTATTTGCCAATAGAAATGTTGACCTATTTCCACACCTGATATGTCGTACAACTCCCCTTTTAATGTGTTAATGGAACATGATAGTACATTCATATTGCTCTATGAAAAAAATAGAACTTTAAACAAAATAATTTTTATAAAATTATCTCTTTGTCTAATTAAATTAAATATTTTCAATAAAAAAAATATTTTACTAAACTAATAACATTAACATAGTATCTTCGGTTATTTTTTATGTATTAAAAAATAATAATAATAAATTTATCTAATTTTGTGAAGTAAAAGTTATTTATTTGATTATTAATCAAGAATTTTTTATATAGCTAGAGCGGCCCTCACAAATGGCGAATACTAATTTGTTAAGAATAAAGCGGACTGAAGCTATACTGTCATCATTGGCCGGAATCGAAATATCTGCAAGATCGGGATCAGAATTTGTATCAATTAAAGAAATTGTTGGAATTCCCAAATTGATACACTCTTGCAGAGCCTTAAAGTCTTCATTTTGATCAAGGATGATTACAATATCGGGCAATCCGCGCATATATTTAATCCCGCCCAGATTTTTTTGAAAGCGAGATAGTTGTCTTTTAACCACAGCTGCATCTTTTTTCGGAAGGCAGTCGAGCCTTCCAGCTTTTTGTTCTATTATTAAATTCCTAAACTTTTGAAGTCTCGCTTCTGTAATGGACCAATTTGTTAACGTCCCGCCGGTCCATTTTTTATTAACAAAATGACACTGGGCCTTTATTGCAGCCTGTTCTACTAAATCGTCTCTCATTTTGTTTGTACCAACAATCAAGAATTGTTTTCCCCTACTTGCTGCATAAAAAACCAAATTGCAGGCTTCGTATAAAAAGCGAGCAGTTTTTGTAAGATTTATAATATGCCTATGCTTACGCTCGGCAGAGATATAAGGTTTCATTTTTGGATTCCATTTCCTAGAATGATGTCCAAAATGAACTCCCGACTCCAACATATCTTTCAGGTTTATGTTCCAATATCTTCTTATCATTTCTTTCAAACCCTCTCTTAAAAGAGTCGAGGACTCTCTAGTTAAAATAAAGAATTGTTCCTATGGAACCTTTTATTCTAGAAATTGGCTATAAATAGATAAGCCGTTAGTCTTTTTTATTGTCTTATATAAAAGTAAAGGAGATGGATCAAATCCATATAAGAAAGGCCCTTCTTTTAGGAAAAGGATTAAGTAAAACAAGAGTTAAAATGCAATAAAAAAAAAATTCAGTAATCCTGGAAAATTTATATAATTTATATATATTTTTTGTATCCTTTTGGCGACATGGCCGAGTGGTAAGGCGGGAGACTGCAAATCTCCTTTTCCCCAGTTCAAATCCGGGTGTCGCCTAGTCAACAAAAAAATAAACCTTATTATTTAATTTTTTTACTGTTCAAAGAAAGGGTAAGCCTTTTTTTTTGTTAAGTATATATACTTTCGATAAGAAATGATATAGTGATTTATAATGAGAGATTATGCAATAGTAAGAACTCGGGCGAGTAAGACAAGTTTGGTTTATAAAGGCGATAAAGGCACTTTATGCTTTATCAACTTATTTCATATCAGAGTTAGTTCGGGCATTAAAAATAAGTAAAGTTTTCTCTTCTTTAAATTCTTCAATAGTAAAATTTTTAATAGTAAAAGTAAAGGAATTATAATTATTAAGATAAAATTAAAAATTTGTCGGAACAAATAGATTTATAAATTTTTGTGTTATATTAATTCCATATATTGTTTATATTGTTACATTGTATGGAATTAATATACATAACATATATTTAAAAAAGACTGTAGATTGATTTAAGCTCTTATTTTAATTATATTATTATAGAGTACAGCTAAGAGATAGATAATATGTAGAAAGAGATAAATCTTTTTACCATACTATCTCTTATAATACCCTTATAATATTGCCAATTATAATTATAACTGTTTAATTCATTTAAATTAAGACGTGAATTTGGAATCTTTTTCATTTAACTCCGTTAATTTGTTATTTTTGATAATAACTCAGAAGAAAAGTTTAATTAAAATTTATTTGAAAATTAATTGTTTTTATTGACTGTTTTTACATAAATAATTTTTACATAAATAAAAAGTATAAAAAAATAGGAACTAGAATTAATAGTGCAATAGCAACAAGAATATTCACTTATATAATCTCATTGTTTTTTACTTCGCAATAACTCGTGATTTAATACCCTATAAATAATAAATCTTTCGTCTGTAAATTCAATAAATAAATTATTTCTCAACAATATTTTATTTGCCCATCGCTTATTTTTTTCTATAATTTATCTTCCTTGGACAACCAATAATGAATAAAATCATTATATTTTATATTTTCTTTCCATATCGGTAAATTACATAGTTACAAACCTAAAAAAATAGTAAATAAAAACTAAATAAAGACTCTCCTTTACTTTGAGTTTTTACTTTAGAAATGAAAGTATGTCACCGAAACCCCTTAATAATTATAATTCATAGAAAGGATAAAATGAATTGATATATTTTGTATTTATGTCGGGACTGGCGGGACTCGAACCCGCAACTTCCGCCTTGACAGGGCGGTGCTCTGACCAATTGAACTACAATCCCGGAAGGGATCTAACAGAAAGTTAGATTCTATTTGTATAGGATGGCGGGATCTCATGATAGATTGGTGAATTATTGGGCCGAGCTGGGTTTGAACCAGCGTAGACATATTGCCAACGAATTTACAGTCCGTCCCCATTAACCACTCGGGCATCGACCCAGTAAGAATAAAATTTAGACTTGTTAATAATTCACGATAAACTTACTTTAGGAGTACCCTACCCCCAGGGGAATTTGAATCCCCGCTGCCTCCTTGAAAGAGAGATGTCCTAAACCACTAGACGATGGGGGCCAACTTGCCCTCATTATGATCTCATTTTTTTAATTGTAAATATAATGGAATTTTATTTTTAGATCTGAAGGATTTTTCCATTTTAAAAAAATTATATATAATTTCTGGATTCGTCATTTATTCATGAATCGTACATTATAATCTACATTCTCTATATAAATCTACTAAAAAAAATATAAAAGGCGGAGATCTAGAAGTTATCAAAAATTTTATCTACTTTTATCTGCGTAGCGAACCTAAATATTAAATAAAAGAAGCCCTTTTAACTCAGTGGTAGAGTAACGCCATGGTAAGGCGTAAGTCATCGGTTCAAATCCGATAAGGGGCTTTTATAAAAAAATAAAAGCCCAGCCATAGTATTCATAAAAATAAATATATTTTTAAAAATCAAAAAGAAACGGATCGGATAATACATTATACCGAGTTATAATATAAAAAGATTAGAAATCAACAAAAGAAAAAATAAGTGGACTTGACCCATTTAATTATGACTATATATGTTATTCTGATATTCAAACTAGATAGAGATTAATTTTAAATTAGAACAGTGGATCTTTTTTTATTTACTTGTACTTCAAAAACATTAGTTAATATAAAAAAGTAGGTCTAGGGATCGGTTAGTAGTTATAATATGAAATAATATAATAAAAAGAATAATTTAATTTAGTTTATGGATTTCCTAAAGTATTTTTCTCTTTTAAACCCAGCGGGGGGCAGTAAAAAATAAATCTTATAGATAAGTCCAAAAAATACTACAAGGCACTTATAATGGTTGAAATAGTTGAATAAGAGGATTTATGGTTGAAATAGTTGAATAAGAGGATAACTATGACTATAGCTCTTGGTAAAGTTACCAAGGCTTTAAATTATTAATGGCTGAAGTTTATACTCATGCTAATAGTTTAGCAATTCTTTATTGTTACTTTGAGCCCTGAGGCACAAGTAGATTTTACCCGTTAGTGTCAATTAGGTGCTTTTGTTGCTATGCATGGTACTTTCGTATAAATAGATTTAGCATATTACGTCAATTTCAACTTGCTCTATTTGTTCAATTTCGGCCTTATAATGTAATATTTATTATCTGGTACAATTGCTATTTTTGTTTCGTATACCTTATTTGTCCGCTAGGACATTGGTCCAAAATCATATAGCTTTGCTGAATATATAACTAATGTCCCTTTAGGTTCTTTAAATTCTGTGGATGGCGTAGCTACCGAGATTAATGCAATAAATTTTATATCTCCTAGAAGTTGGTTAGTTACCTCCCATTTTTTGTTCTAGGATTTTTCGTAGGCCATTTGTGGCATGCGGGAAGGGCTCGTACAACTGCAGCAAGATTTGAAAAAGTAATTAATTTAAAACCCGTTCTTTCCATGATCCCTCTTAATTTAGACAGGAGATCAAATTTTTGAATTAGGAATAACTTTGATTCCACCATATGGGATCCTATTATACTTTAAAATTATTCCTTTTTTTATTAATTTCTATCTAATTAATATTTTTTTATGGCTTGGCTAGGTGGGATAGCCTAATAATTCTCTTTCTTTACCAACCCCAGATAAATCAACAAAAACAATTCTATTTCTATTAAATGAGCAAAAAAAAAAGGAGAGAGAGGGATTCGAACCCTCGATAGAAAACTATACCGATTTTCAAGACCGGGGCTATCAACCACTCAGCCATCTCTCCGAAAGATTATTTTTATTCCTCCTAATAGAACATATCCCTGTCTGTGGATATCACTACTATTGGCATAAAGAATATACCAATCTATTTATCCGTAAGTAAATATAATACAGCATTTATACTTGTAGTTGGTCAAGTAACTGTTGTATTTTCCGATGCATCATTATGGATTGAGTTAGTATTTCTAGTCGGTATCCTTAATTCTCTCATCTTTTGAACCTATTCATTACAAATAAAAAATTTAAATGACCCCCATTATTGGTTGTAAAACACATTAAAATTCAATTTTAAAAATAATAAAGAGGGGATCAAAATTACTATAATATGCTAAAATACTCAAAAAGAATTGAATAAAAAGATCTTTTCATTTAATTCTTTTTTTTTTTTCTACGACACAATAATAAATATGGTATTATCAGATTTGTAAAACAAAAGACCAAATTTTGTTTGAGTTCGTATTGAAATTATAATTCAAGTTAGAAAAAATAGGCCTATTTTTTTTATTTATAAGACCTGTAGCTTTTGTGGTCGACTGGGCTTTTTTTATTTTTGATAGTTTCTCATTTGGGGTCGATTGGGCTTTTTTTATTTTGATAGTTTCTTATTTGGGGTCGATTGGGCTTTTTTTATTTTTGATAATTTATCATTTGTGGTCGATTGGGCTTTTTTTATTTTTGATAGTTTCTTATTTGGGGTCGATTGGGCTTTTTTTATTTTTGATAGTTTCTTATTACTGGTAAAAGGTAACAAAGATAAAATACGGGCTTGTTTTATAGCAATAGTAATTAATCGTTGTTGTTTAAAAGTCAATTTATTCGTTCGTCTAGATAATATTTTTCCTTGTTCACTAATAAATTGAACAATTAAACTTATGTTTCTATAATCAATTTGATCCCCCGATGGAATCCGTGGGGGCAAAGGTCTACAAAAAGATTGCTTGGTTTTTCCAAAAGGTCGTTTGTATTTATCCATGGTTTTTGTGTTTAGTTTATTTATTATACCGAAAATCATATTTCTTAATTTTTATCCCTAATTATATATAATTTTTCTTTTAAGGTATAAGACATACTCTTCGTTCTATCTATTTATTTTCCTTTATTTCCCTTTATTTCCCTATGAATCATATGTTTGTAACAATAGGGACAGAATTTTTTCAATTCTAATTGATTAGGTGTATTATGCCGGTTCTTTTGAGTAATATATCTGGAAATGCCCGATCGTACTTTCTTAACACCATTTTGTATACAACTAGTACATTCCAAAATTACCCTTACTCGCGTACTTTTACTTCTTTTACTTCTTTTACTTTTTAACATAAATCTCCTTTGGATTTTTTATTCTTGCTCTAGACCCACGCCTCTATTATTAATATTTATATTTTTTAACCCCCCCAGTCTGATAAACGTTGAATTCATTTTTCTTTTTTCCCTTTTATACTTTTTTATAATAAAAAATAATGCATATAGGATCATATGTAGTTAAGGCCCACTTAGGACTGTACACGGAATTTCTAATCCTAATTCAAATTTAAATTACAACAATCATAAGATTTTACTTTTATTAAAACATAAAAAAAAGCAAAAATGAATCCTATCAAAAATTTACCAAAAATATGATTTTTTTATGTCAAGTTTTATATTTCGTATATATAAATATAATAAGTATAATGAGAAAATGAAATTATTACAAGAGAATGACACTATAGAACAATTTAAGGGATGTAGCGCAGCTTGGTAGCGCGTTTGTTTTGGGTACAAAATGTCGCAGGTTCAAATCCTGTCATCCCTACCTATTACTATCTCTTCGCCAATAACGAGTAATCAATTGAGATTGATTTCAAGTTTATAGAATATTTTTTTTTTACTTTTTAAACTATAGATGGAATATACATAAAATAGATTAGTATTATAAAAAGAATCCTTTTCTTTACAGCCTTTTCTATTTGTATAAGAAAACGCTCTTAGTTCAGTTTGGTAGAACGCGGGTCTCCAAAACCTGATGTCGTAGGTTCAAATCCTATAGAGCGTGATTTTTTTTTTTTTAGGACCCCATATAAAATAATTAAAGTTGAAGCAAAAATTACGAATGTTAAGATTAAGGCAGCAATAGTTACGTTGAAAATAAAATTGGGAACATCTTATTACCCCCTTTTTTAATAGGGGGTAAACATTATTTTATTTAATGATCCCATATAGAATAATTAAAGTTGAAACAAAAATTACGAATGTTAAGATTACGGCAGCAATAGCTATGTTGAAAATTGAGAACATTTTATTATCCCTGATTATATATATTAAACACACGATTGTATTCAAAGTATATAAAGTAGAAACAAATATAACCAAGGCCAAGAGTATGGCCAGGCTGATTTTTAGTATTTTTTCCATATCCCCCCTTTTAGTTATAAAACGTTTAAAAATTATCTATTTGTTAGCTACAAATAAAATAATTTAATTAAGTACTTTACAAAATCATTAAGTACTTTAAAAAATCAATGAAGTCAAAAAGAATCTACGAAGTAAAAAAGACATGAAGCTTTAATAATTCACTGATAAAATCTTTTAAATAATAACGTGGTATGATTAGGTCGAATAAGCCTTTCTTGAATAACAATTCAGCTTTCTGTGAATTTTCGGATACTACTATATTCAATGTTCCTTCAATTACTCTTTTACCCGCAAACGCAATATCAGAATTTGGTTCGGCAATAATGATATCTCCCAACATACCAAAACTAGCTGTTACCCCACCGGTAGTAGGCGACGTAAGGATTGATACATAAAATGAGTCTATATTTGATTGATAATAATATAAAGCAGACGAGATTTTAGCCATTTGCATCAAACTCGAACTTCCTTCTTGCATACGTGCTCCCCCTGAAGCACACATTATAATAAGAGGCAGAGATTTTTTGGCGGCGTACTTAATCAAATGGGTTATTTTCTCTCCGACTGCGGATCCCATACTGCCCCCCATAAATTCAAAATCCATAAATCCAATTGCTATAGGAATAGAATTAATTTTACCTACGCCAGTTTTAACAGCCTCAGTTAATCCTATTTGATAATAATAAATAATATCATCTTGATAAGTATCATCCTCTGAATACCAGGTATCCCGAGAGAAGATGTCTTCATCTTTCATAGGATACCAAGTACCGGGATCAATAAAAATTTTTATTCTTTCTAAACTAGTTAATGAAAAATGATATTTACAATATTCGCAAATTTTTATTGTTGATTCAAAAGATTTAAGATTTGTTAATTTATAACAATTTTCACATCGAATCCATAAATCTTTGTTTTTTTCTAAAAAATATTCATTAATTTGAGGAATTATTTGTTTTTTTTCAATTTCAGTTAATACTTTTTCAGTTAATTCTTTGAATACTCCTCTTTTTTCTGCTTTTAATAAGCAAAAAAAAAGATTTAGCATTTTATTGCTTATTAATCATAAATTTAAAAATTTATGATTTATGATTAAGAAAAATACATAAAAAGTATTAATTACTCTACAAAATCATAGAATAATCAATCTTTTTTATTAATATAGTCCATAAAAAATTTTATTACTTTACCAAGTACATATAAAATTAAATCAAAATAATAATCAATCTTTCTTACTACTTTATAATATATATAAAGAATTTTATGATAAAAATATTTAATCTTTTGTATTACTTCAAAAATAAAATACAAAGGATTAAAATCTTTAATCTTTTTTACTACTTTATAATATACATAAAGAATTTTATGATAAAAATTATCTCTCTTTCGTATTATTTCATAATATACATAAGAAATGGAAGAATTAGAATAACTAATTATTTTTTTTACTTCATCAAAAATGAAATCATAAAGATCAAAATTTTCAATCTTTTTTATTACTTTATAAAATTTTGATTTTTTTATGAGTTCATAAAAAATGAACTCATAAAGATCAAAAGGATTTAAATAATCAATGATTTTCATTATTTGATAAAAAGTAAAATTACTATAAATTATTATTACGTCTACTTTATCAATAAAAATTTTTTTTAATTTTTTAATTTTTATTACGTCTACTTTATCAATAAATTTTTTTTTTAATTTTTTAAAATATTCATTAAGATGAAAAGGGGTAAGTTTTCCATAAATAAGGTTAAGGTAATAAAGCATTCCATTAATAATATAATTAATAATATAGGAATCTCTTATTATATTTATATATCTACGGATTTCTATTTTATCAAAATTCTTGTTATCTTTGCTCATATTATTATTTTTATGGTCTTCACCTAAATCATTAAAATTCTTGTTATCTTTGCTCATATTATTATTTTTATGGTCTTCACCTAAATCATTAAAATTTTCGTCTAAAGACCATAAAAATAATAATTTATATAAATCCTGCTCTTTATCTAAATAAATATAGTCCTCAAA